ATTACATTAATTATATTCATAAAATTTTTTATAAAATAATAAAAATCTCAAAATATTTAATTCTATTTTTTTATTATTTCTTATTAATTTAATAAAAAAATAAAGTAAAAGCGGGTAGCGGGAATCGAACCCGCATCGTTAGCTTGGAAGGCTAGGGGTTATAGTCGACGTTGATTCATCATTTTTAACGTCTCTAATTCAAAACTGAACGTGAAACTTTGGTTTCATTCGGCTCCTTTATGGAAGATGTATAAATTCCTATATTAAGACATGAACGAAAAAAAAAAAATTCCACCCATAACATCTATGTCAGCTTTTCTGTCTGAATGTATTCAGAACAACCCGCTTTCTAGACGATCCCTATAGAAAAGAGGGGGATTCTATTATAACAACCTTTCTAGTTACTTCGTTCTCTATTTCTATGTGAGAGAATCCTTAGGAAAAGCATTTTGTTTCTACCGAGCTAAAACAATTTGTCGATGTCTCTAGTAAACCAAAGTCATTGTTTAATAGCCATTTTGCTTCAATTTCCGTAATACAAATTCCAAATTAAAGATTTAGTTACGATTCGAAAGCCACTTTCTATCTTTATCCATGGATCCTTTACTCATACTTATTCAATTAGAAGTATTGATCTAATAAAAAAAAAAATTATGTTTCGTAATCTCATAATCCAATTTTTCAATTTTTAATTGATTCTTGGATACAAATCACGAGAATGTATATTCTTCCTCGAATTTTTCATTGAGAGGTAAAGGATTAAATCCTTTTAAGAAATAAAGTTTTTGGTCGGAATGAAATATTAATCAAACCGAAAGACCCCTTAACTATATAAAGGATTATAGAACGAATCACACTTTTACCACTAAACTATACCCGCTACAATCCGATTATTGTATATAAATGAACCTTTTGTCGAACAAGAAAATGGGTCGTAATAAAAAGTTAAAAGAGTAAAAAGAAAGGATAGGATCATAAAATAATCATGAAAATTAGAGCGTTTACGTGTTGTATCAGAGAACCCAATGAGATTCGGAAAAGAGAATTCATTAAATTTCAATAACTAAAACTAAATAACAAGTGTTTTTTTGCCGGAGGTTTTTGACCTAGACGTCTCGACAAATTAAGCCATAACATACATGAAAATGTATTGTGCAAGAATCCACAGCTCCCTTTTTGTTATTTATTTACTTTCACTAAAATAAAAGGAATGAAGAAAATAAATATAAAAAATTAAGATAAGAAACGACACTTTGATTCGATATCATTTGATTCTATATCATAGAAATCAAAAGAGTTTTTATTTTTCCAATCGTAATAACAAGCAAGTATTTTAGTTTTCAAATAAAAAAAAAATTATTTATGATTCGTTGGAACAATAAATGGCGGGCCCGGCCTGGTCAGTACTTAGCCGGGCCGTGGAACTAAAAAGCACTCTCGGATGAAAAAAAAAATATTATGAAGGGCTCTTTCAATCCTTATTTTTTATAATGTAACATAGTATTATCCTTTTTCAATTGGGAGGAGAGATGGCTGAGTGGACTAAAGCGTCGGATTGCTAATCCGTTGTACGAGTTTTTCGTACCGAGGGTTCGAATCCCTCTCTTTCCGTTTTTGTTGATGACTTGGTATTTTCTTTCGAATTTTTCGCGAGCTCTTTTTATTTTTAATAGTTAAAAATGTGTAATAGATAAAATCCTACTAAGAACATTTTAAAATCAAGCAAGGAAAACAAAAACCTTATCTTTTATTCTTCACGTCCAGGATTACGTCCTGGATCATTAGACAGGAATCCGAAAATAAAGAGAGAAACAAAGAATATTACTACCGTGTAAACAAATAGTTTGAGAGTAAGCATTACATAATCTCCAAGATTTTTTTTTAGTAAAAAAGAGAATAGATTCTCCGTTTTTATACCGCATACCCTACTATTTTGATTTTTTATTTTGACACCAAGAAATAAAGTGGGGTGATCCAGATTTTTCGCGGTTGTACAAGAATTTCAATATTTGAATTGAGGGTGTAAGACTTATCTGATCTTATCAATTCTTTTCTTTGAATTTTTTTTTTTTTTTTCAATAAATCATGAATTTGTCTAGACATTATTAAATTAAAGATATCATCGAAAACTTACAGCAGCTTGCCAAACAAAGGCTAAGAGAAAAAAAAACAGGGGTATTACTGGCATAACATCTACGATTGGATTTAAAAAAGCGTAGGCCTCGGGCAATTTGGCGACGAAAAAACTACTTGAATAAAGAGCAGAGTTAAGACAGATACAGATCAAACTAAATATATTAAGCATAACAAACATTTTGTTCTTGAGGATAATTGTATTTTATTTATTTTGATTGAGTTATTAATAAATTGAGTTTTTTATTATTTTATTATTATAAATTATTTTATTATTATAAATTATTTTATTATTATAAATATGTTATTATTCATAGAAAAGAAAAATGAATAAAAAGAAAATAAGATAGACCAAAAAACTTTCTTTGATTTGAACTCACCCAATCAAAAATCCTTCAATTCTCAAATCAAAAGAGAATAGAATAAACCATACTTTCATACAATATCTTAATTGAATTATATGTAATGATCAATAAATTCTGTTTAATTCTACGTCTACATGTATAAAAATTCTAGTAATCTATTTTATAGATAATAGATATTTAGACTTGAGTTGACGAACAACCAGTACCAATATTAGTATTTATTAGTGTCGACTAGAAATGGGGCGTGGCCAAGTGGTAAGGCAACGGGTTTTGGTCCCGCTATTCGGAGGTTCGAATCCTTCCGTCCCAGAACATACCTGACCCACGATCATTTTATTAATCTATAATTTTATTAATCTATAATAAAAAATAAAATATATATCTATATCATAATCTATATCATAATAAAATATATCAAAATAAAGATTGTCTTTTCGACCAGTCTTCCGTTTAAGAGTATAATATTGTTATAGAATGTGATTCTTATTTCTTTTTTTTTTTTTTTTTTTTAATCATATCTTTTTCACAAATTTAATCGAGTTCAAATAACACGCATATGAAACGAAATTTTGAAAATATTACTGAATTTTACAATATGAAATATGAAAAAATAACAACCTAAATCTTCAATCTTTCCTTACATCAGTCTTTTTTTTTTTTATTAATCATTGATGGTTTAATCCAATATGGATTTATCTTTCTCTTAATGATGATAAAAAGCGAATGGTACTTACTGTAAAACCTTATGCAAATAATGATATAGGGTAGGAAACTATTCAATCAATTAAATCTTTTTAATGATTTCTTATGAGTTCTTGGTACTCTAAGAAGTGTGAAATTGTTGAATTTATCCTATCACGTTACTTGAAGATAGAGATTCAAAATAATTTGTTTATTCGTGTTTATTTATTCATGTTATGTTAGTTATAATTAAAAAAAATTATAAACAATGGGGTGAAATTGATTGAATTCTTGTTGAGACTTCGTCATACATTATCCATTCTTCATATAGAAGAAAAAAGTATAGATTATTAGACCGAACCGATGATTATTCACGATTCCATAATTGAATCAATTACATACTGGTTCCAAACTGAAGGAATGTTATGGTAAAACTTCGTTTAAAACGATGTGGCAGAAAGCAACGTGCGACTTGAAGGACATGATCAGCTGTGGATTCTTACATCCACCACTTTTTTATATTATATAGGAACGAAAGTGCTCTTGGCTCGACATCATTATTTGTTCTGTTCCACTGGAACCCTCATTTTTGAGAGTGTTGCCATGTAAATAGTACATGATGGAGCTCGAGTAGAACGTATTGATTAATTTCTCAAGGGCAAGAATCTAAGGTTAGTATCGATCAATAAATTGGAACAACTTCGTAAGTATATTTTAGATATATAAATCTAAAGGATCCAATTCGATAAAATTTAAAAGTTTATTTTGTTGGAATTGGTAAAACTCTTTTGATCAAATCAAAAGTAAAGTGTATTACGTAGGAATCAACCATTCATATGATTCTTTGATAGAAAGAAATCACAAAAAATGGTATGTTGCTGCCGTTTTGAAACGATTTAAAGATCACCGAAGTAATGTCTAAACCCAATGATTCAAGGCAAAGATAAAGATCCTGGAACAAGGAAATACCGTTTTCAATTGTCTCAACAACCAGATCATATTTAAGAATCAAAATAGATTCTAAAGGAGACAGACAAAAAGGGTTAGAGACCACTCAATAAATTTAATACCTAAAAGGTTTCTTTTGAGTTATTTGAGAGTTATTCAACTTGAGTTATGAGGATACAAATAATTTTTTTTTTTTTTTGGGGGGGGGGGAAGACTAAGAAAAAGTATTTAAACTAAAATCAATAATATAATGAATTTGATGATTTTATGGATCTATTTGATATTATGATTCTATACATAGACATAATTTCGAATTTTCTCGAGCCGTACGAGGAGAAAACTTCTTATACGTTTCTAGGGGAGGGGAGTATTGTTCATCTATCCCAATGAGCCATTTATCGAATCGTTGCACTTGATGTTCGATCCCGACGAGAGGGAAGAGATCTTCGTAAAGTGGGTTTTTATGACCCGATAAAGAATCAAATCTATTTAAATGTTCCTGCTATTCTATATTTCCTTGAAAAAGGTGCTCAACCTACAGGAACTGTTCATGATATTTCAAAAAGGGCGGGGGTTTTTACGGAACTTCGCCCTAATCAACAAATAAAATTCAATTAATGAAATAAAAAAAATGTGGATGATTTGTATATAGCCTTGTATAACCTTTTTGTTTCTTTGCTACTTCCTCTTTTGTTCTATTTATATCATACTAAATTTATTATTGATACTAAATTTATTATTGTTACTATAAAAATATAAAAAAGTGTCTTTGACAAAAATCTATTTATATTTTAAAAATCTATTTATATTTTATTGATATAAATTGTATTGATATATATAAAATAGATAGAAAAAGATTAAGTGAATAAATAA